GCTAGCGTAGCTTAATATAAAGCATAGCATTGAAGATGCTAAGATGGGCCCTAAACGGCTCCGCATGCACAAAGGCATGGTCCCGACCTTACTGTCAGCTCTAGCCCAACTTACACATGCAAGTCTCCGCAGCCCAGTGAATACGCCCTCAATCCCCCGCCCGGGGACGAGGAGCGGGCATCAGGCACAATTTTTAGCCCAAGACGCCTGGCCAAGCCACACCCCCAAGGGAATTCAGCAGTGATAGACATTAAGCCATGAGTGAAAACTTGACTCAGTCAGGGTTAAGAGGGCCGGTAAAACTCGTGCCAGCCACCGCGGTTAAACGAGAGGCCCCAGTTGATAACACCACGGCGTAAAGGGTGGTTAAGGAAAGCAATACAACTTTTAAAGCCAAATGGCCCTTTGGCCGTCATACGCTTCTAGGTGTCCGAAGCCCAATATACGAAAGTAGCTTTAATAAAGCCCACCTGACCCCACGAAAGCTGAGAAACAAACTGGGATTAGATACCCCACTATGCTCAGCCATAAACCTAGACGTCCAACTACAATTAGACGTCCGCCCGGGTACTACGAGCATTAGCTTGAAACCCAAAGGACCTGACGGTGCCTCAGACCCCCCTAGAGGAGCCTGTTCTAGAACCGATAACCCCCGTTAAACCTCACCACTTCTAGCCATCCCAGCCTATATACCGCCGTCGTCAGCTTACCCTGTGAAGGCAATAAAAGTAAGCAAAATGGGCACAACCCAGAACGTCAGGTCGAGGTGTAGCGCATGAAGTGGAAAGAAATGGGCTACATTTTCTATTGCAGAATATTACGAATATGCGCCATGAAACGGTGCTTGAAGGAGGATTTAGTAGTAAAAAGGAAACAGAGTGTCCCTTTGAACCCGGCTCTGAGACGCGTACACACCGCCCGTCACTCTCCCCTGTCAAAACGCACCAAAAATACCTAATACAATAGCACCGACAAGGGGAGGCAAGTCGTAACATGGTAAGTGTACCGGAAGGTGCACTTGGATTAAACCCAGGACGTGGCTGAATTAGTTAAGCGTCTCACTTACACCGAGAAGACGTCCATGCAAGTTGGACCGCCCTGAGCCTAACAGCTAGCTTAACCGCCCAATAACTAAACAATATAAATAAAATAAAATAAACCCACACCAAAAACTAAACCATTCTTTTACCTGAGTATGGGAGACAGAAAAGGTTCTACTTAAAGCAATAGAGGCAGTACCGCAAGGGAAAGCTGAAAGAGAAATGAAACAATTCACATAAGCATTAAAAAGCAAAGATTAAATCTTGTACCTTTTGCATCATGATTTAGCCAGTACACCCAAGCAAAGAGACCTTTAGTTTGAAACCCCGAAACCAAGTGAGCTACCCCGAGACAGCCTATTAAGGGCCAACCCGTCTCTGTGGCAAAAGAGTGGGAAGAGCTCCGGGTAGAAGTGACAAGCCTACCGAACTTGGTGATAGCTGGTTGCCTAAGAAATGAATAGAAGTTCAGCCTCGTGCCCTCTCTAATCAAAACATACAAACAAGACGCTTAAGAGAGACACACGAGAGTTAGTTAAAGGGGGTACAGCCCCTTTAACAAAGGACACAACCTTTCCAGGAGGATAAGGATCATAATACATAAAATATACTGTTCTAGTGGGCCTAAAAGCAGCCACCTAAACAGAAAGCGTTAAAGCTCAGACAGAAAGAAGTTTATTATTCTGATAAAAAATCTTACTCCCCTAAATACTATTAGGCCAACCCATGCCTACATGGGAAAGACTATGCTAAAATGAGTAACAAGAAGGCCTGCCCTTCTCCAAGCACAAGTGTAAGCTAAACCGGACCAACCACTAGCAACTAACGAACTCAACCCAAGAGAGCAATATGGACTACATAAAGACCAAGAAAAATCCATAATCAAACATCGTTAACCCCACACTGGAGTGCTATTTAAAGGAAAGACTAAAAGAAAAGGAAGGAACTCGGCAAACACAAGCCTCGCCTGTTTACCAAAAACATCGCCTCCTGCAACACAACCAAGTATAAGAGGTCCAGCCTGCCCAGTGACTACAAGTTCAACGGCCGCGGTATTTTGACCGTGCAAAGGTAGCGCAATCACTTGTCTTTTAAATAAAGACCTGTATGAATGGCTAAACGAGGGCTTAACTGTCTCCCCTTTCAAGTCAGTGAAATTGATTTACCCGTGCAGAAGCGGGTATAATAATACAAGACGAGAAGACCCTTTGGAGCTTAAGGTACAAAACTCAACCACGTTAAACAACTTAATAAAAAGCAAAAACTTTGTGGAATATGATATTTTACCTTCGGTTGGGGCGACCGCGGAGGAAAATAAAGCCTCCAAGTGGACTGGGATTTAAGCCTCCTAAAACCAAGAGGGACACCTCTAAGCCATAGAACATCTAACCAAGCATGATCCGGCTAACAAAGCCGACCAACGAACCAAGTTACCCTAGGGATAACAGCGCAATCCTCTCCCAGAGTCCATATCGACGAGAGGGTTTACGACCTCGATGTTGGATCAGGACATCCTAATGGTGCAGCCGCTATTAAGGGTTCGTTTGTTCAACGATTAAAGTCCTACGTGATCTGAGTTCAGACCGGAGCAATCCAGGTCAGTTTCTATCTGTAATGCTACTTTTCCTAGTACGAAAGGATCGGAAAAAGGGGGCCCATACTTAAGGTACGCCCCACCCCCAACTTATGCAGACAAATAAATAAAATAAAGGGAGGGCTAAAACCCCAACTGGCCAAAATAAGGACATATTGGGGTGGCAGAGCATGGTAAATTGCGAAAGGTCTAAGCCCTTTTAACCAGAGGTTCAAATCCTCTCCCCAGTTTATGCTAAACACCCTAATTACCCACCTAATTAACCCCCTAGCCTACATCGTGCCGGTGCTCCTAGCAGTAGCCTTTCTAACACTAATTGAACGAAAAGTGTTAGGATATATACAACTGCGAAAAGGACCAAACGTAGTGGGGCCCTACGGGTTACTACAACCTATTGCCGACGGAGTAAAACTCTTCATCAAAGAACCCGTTCGCCCATCTACATCATCCCCATTTTTATTTCTAGCCGCCCCTATTCTTGCACTAACCCTGGCCATGACACTATGGGCACCCATACCCATGCCTTACCCAGTAGTTGACCTCAATCTGGGGGTCCTATTTATCCTAGCCTTATCAAGCCTTGCAGTATATTCCATTCTAGGATCAGGATGAGCATCAAATTCAAAATACGCGCTAATTGGGGCCCTACGAGCAGTAGCCCAAACAATTTCCTATGAAGTAAGCCTCGGACTAATTCTTCTATCTGTAATTATCTTCTCAGGAGGGTATACCCTACAAACATTCAACACAGCCCAAGAAAGTATCTGACTATTAGCCCCCGCTTGACCATTAGCCGCAATATGATATATCTCAACCCTAGCAGAAACAAACCGAGCACCATTTGACTTAACAGAAGGAGAGTCAGAACTAGTCTCTGGCTTCAACGTAGAGTATGCAGGAGGCCCCTTCGCCCTATTCTTCCTAGCCGAATACGCGAACATTTTATTAATAAATACTCTATCGGCCGTACTATTCCTAGGAACATCACATATTCACCACATCCCCGAACTAACAACAATCAGCCTCATGACCAAAGCCGCACTACTATCTATTGTGTTCTTATGAGTACGAGCCTCATATCCACGATTCCGGTATGACCAGCTCATACATCTCGTGTGAAAAAACTTCCTTCCCCTAACACTAGCCCTAGTACTATGACATATTGCCCTACCAATCGCACTAGCAGGCCTTCCCCCACAACTATAATTCAGGAACTGTGCCCGAATGCCTAGGGACCACTTTGATAGAGTGGCCTATAGGGGCTAAAATCCCCTCAGTTCTTAGAAAGAAGGGGGTCGAACCCATGCCCAAGAGATCAAAACTCTTAGTGCTTCCTCTACACCACTTTCTAAGATGGGGTCAGCTAATTAAGCTTTCGGGCCCATACCCCGATTATGGCGGTTAAAATCCCCCCCTCGTCGATGAACCCATACGTACTTACAATCCTATTATCCAGCCTAGGGCTAGGAACCACCTTAACCTTCGCCAGCTCTCATTGACTCCTAGCTTGAATAGGCCTAGAAATCAATACCCTAGCAATCGCCCCCTTAATAGCACAACATCACCACCCTCGCGCAGTAGAAGCGACTACAAAATACTTCTTAACTCAAGCTACTGCAGCCGCAATAATCCTGTTCGCAAGTACAACAAACGCCTGAATAACAGGAGAATGAAGCATTAATGATTTGTCAGACCCTATCGCCAACACAATATTCATAACCGCTTTAGCACTTAAAATTGGACTCGCACCAATACACTTCTGAATGCCCGAAGTGTTACAGGGATTAGACCTACTAACAGGCCTAATTCTATCCACCTGACAAAAACTTGCCCCATTTGCACTAATTATCCAAACAATACAAAACATTGATCCATCACTATTAACACTTCTAGGAATTTTATCTACACTAGTGGGGGGATGAGGAGGGCTAAACCAAACCCAACTACGAAAAATCCTAGCCTACTCCTCAATTGCCCACATAGGGTGAATAGTTATTGTAATTCAATATGCCCCACAACTAACCCTAATTGCACTAGGAACATATATCATTATAACTTCCGCAGCATTCCTAACCCTAAAAATATCACTAACAACAAAAATTAGCACACTCACAACAACCTGGTCAAAGAGTCCCATGTTAGCGTCAACAACGGCCCTAGTCTTACTTTCACTAGGGGGCCTCCCGCCCCTCACAGGATTCATACCAAAATGAATAATTTTACAAGAGTTAACAAAACAGGATCTCCCCATCATTGCCACAACCATGGCCTTAGCTGCACTGATTAGTCTATACTTTTACCTACGATTATGCTATGCGATAACACTAACCATCTCCCCCAACATAATCAACTCAACCACCCCTTGACGAATTCAAACAACTCAAATCTCCCTGCCCCTAGCCCTATTTACTACAGCCGCCCTGGGATTACTACCAATAACCCCAACCATCCTAATACTAGCTACCTAGGGACTTAGGATAATATTAGACCAAAAGCCTTCAAAGCTCTAAGTAGAAGTGAAAATCTTCTAGTCCCTGATTAAGACCTACAAGAGATTAACTTACATCTTCTAGTTGCAAACCAGACGCTTTTATTAAGCTAAGGCCTTACTAGATGAGAAGGCCTCGATCCTACAAACTCTTAGTTAACAGCTAAGCGCTCAAGCCAGCGAGCATCCATCTACTTTTCCCGCCGCCTAGCCAACAAGGCGGGAAAAGCCCCGGTAGAGTATTAATCTACGTCTTCGGATTTGCAATCCAATATGCTTCTTCACCACGGGGCTGATAGGAAGAGGACTTAAACCTCTGTCTCTGGGGCTACAACCCACCGCCTAAGCACTCGGCCACCCTACCTGTGGCAATCACGCGCTGATTCTTCTCTACTAATCACAAAGACATTGGCACCCTTTATCTTGTATTTGGTGCCTGAGCCGGAATAGTGGGAACCGCCTTAAGCCTCCTCATCCGGGCTGAACTAAGCCAAACCGGGTCGCTTCTAGGTGATGACCAAATTTATAACGTTATCGTTACTGCCCACGCCTTCGTAATAATTTTCTTTATAGTAATGCCTATTCTCATTGGAGGATTTGGAAATTGACTTGTACCCCTAATAATTGGAGCCCCAGACATAGCATTCCCACGAATAAATAATATAAGCTTCTGACTATTACCTCCATCATTCCTGCTACTATTAGCTTCTTCTGGAGTTGAAGCCGGGGCCGGAACAGGATGAACAGTTTATCCCCCCCTTGCAGGAAATCTAGCCCACGCAGGAGCATCAGTAGACCTAACAATTTTCTCCCTCCACTTGGCAGGTGTTTCATCAATCCTAGGGGCAATCAATTTTATTACCACAACTATCAATATAAAACCTCCAGCTATCTCCCAGTATCAAACACCTCTATTTGTCTGATCTGTACTTGTAACCGCCGTACTACTCCTTCTATCACTACCTGTTTTAGCCGCCGGAATTACAATACTACTAACAGACCGAAATCTTAACACTACATTCTTTGATCCCGCAGGAGGGGGGGACCCAATTCTTTACCAACACTTATTCTGATTCTTTGGCCACCCAGAAGTTTACATTCTCATTCTCCCAGGATTTGGGATCATTTCTCACGTTGTAGCCTACTATTCAGGTAAAAAAGAACCATTTGGTTATATAGGAATAGTTTGAGCTATAATGGCTATTGGCCTCCTGGGGTTCATCGTATGGGCCCACCATATATTCACCGTTGGAATAGACGTAGACACCCGCGCATATTTTACATCTGCGACAATAATTATCGCAATTCCAACAGGTGTAAAAGTATTTAGCTGACTAGCTACACTTCACGGAGGGTCAATTAAATGAGAAACACCCATACTATGGGCTCTCGGGTTTATTTTCCTGTTTACAGTAGGTGGGCTCACAGGAATTGTCCTGTCCAACTCATCACTTGATATTGTCCTTCATGACACTTATTATGTAGTCGCACACTTCCACTACGTGCTATCAATAGGTGCTGTATTTGCTATTATAGCAGCATTTGTACACTGATTCCCCCTACTAACCGGATACACCCTTCACAGCGCTTGAACAAAAATTCACTTCGGGGTTATATTCATTGGAGTTAACCTTACGTTCTTCCCACAACACTTCCTAGGCTTAGCAGGCATGCCACGGCGATATTCTGACTACCCAGATGCCTATGCCCTATGAAACACAGTATCATCTATCGGGTCACTAATTTCTTTAGTGGCGGTAATTATATTCCTATTTATTCTATGAGAAGCCTTCGCCGCTAAACGAGAAGTACTATCTGTAGAATTAACAATAACAAATGTAGAATGACTTCATGGCTGCCCTCCTCCCTACCACACATACGAAGAGCCAGCATTTGTTCAAATTCAATCAAACTAACGAGAAAGGGAGGAATTGAACCCCCATATGCTGGTTTCAAGCCAGCCACATAACCACTCTGTCACTTCCTTCTAAAGACATTAGTAAAATAATTACATCACCTTGTCAAGGTGAAGTTGCGGGTTAAAACCCCACATGTCCTTTTAAGCCTACGGCTTAATGGCACATCCAACACAACTAGGATTCCAAGACGCGGCATCACCCGTTATAGAAGAACTTCTTCATTTTCATGACCACGCACTAATAATTGTATTTCTAATCAGCACCTTAGTATTATATATTATTATCGCAATGGTATCCACCAAACTTACTAATAAATATATTTTAGACTCCCAAGAAATCGAAATTGTATGAACTATCTTACCGGCCGTTATTTTAGTATTAATCGCCCTGCCCTCCCTTCGTATTCTATACCTTATAGATGAAATTAATGACCCCCACCTAACAATTAAAGCAATAGGTCATCAATGGTACTGAAGCTACGAATATACAGATTATGAAAACCTGGGCTTTGACTCCTACATGGTCCCAACCCAAGACCTTACCCCAGGACAATTCCGACTTCTAGAAACAGACCACCGAATAGTTATTCCAATAGAATCCCCAATCCGTGTTCTAGTATCTGCTGAAGACGTCCTACACTCTTGAGCTGTCCCATCCCTGGGCGTAAAAATGGACGCAGTCCCAGGACGACTTAACCAAACCGCCTTCATTGCCTCGCGCCCAGGAGTATTTTACGGACAATGCTCTGAAATCTGCGGAGCTAATCACAGCTTTATACCAATTGTAGTTGAAGCAGTACCGCTAGAATACTTCGAAAACTGATCCTCATTAATACTAGAAGACGCCTCTATGGGAAGCTAAATTATTGGACAAAGCGCTGGCCTTTTAAGCCAGAGACTGGTGACTTCCGACCACCCCCAATGAAATGCCACAATTAAACCCCGGCCCTTGATTCGCAATTTTGATATTTTCTTGACTAATTTTTTTAACTGTTATCCCAACTAAAATCTTAAACCACATTTCACCAAATGAACTAACCCCAGTAAGTGCTGAAAAACACAAAACTGAATCCTGAGACTGACCATGATAGTAAGCTTCTTCGACCAATTTGCAAGCCCCTCACACCTAGGAATCCCACTTATTGCTATTGCAATCGCACTCCCCTGAGTACTTTATCCAACCCCATCATCTCGATGAATTAATAACCGACTCATTACAATCCAAGGATGATTTATTAACCGATTCACAAACCAATTAATACTTCCACTGAATGTAGGAGGCCATAAATGAGCACTACTACTAACCTCGTTAATAATCTTCTTACTGACAATCAATATGCTAGGCCTGTTACCATACACCTTCACGCCCACAACACAACTATCACTTAATATAGGATTCGCCGTACCATTATGACTTGCTACAGTGATTATTGGGATACGGAACCAACCAACGGTTGCACTAGGACATCTACTACCAGAAGGAACACCTATCCCATTAATCCCTGTATTAATTATTATCGAAACAATCAGCCTGTTTATCCGACCCTTAGCCCTAGGGGTTCGACTCACAGCCAACTTAACCGCAGGTCACCTATTAATCCAACTCATCGCCACAGCCGTATTTGTTCTCCTACCAATAATACCAACAGTAGCAATTCTAACCGCTACCGTACTTTTTCTACTTACACTACTAGAAGTTGCAGTAGCAATAATTCAAGCTTATGTATTTGTACTCCTTTTAAGCCTATACCTACAAGAAAACGTTTAATGGCCCACCAAGCACATGCACTTCATATAGTAGATCCAAGCCCATGACCACTAACCGGAGCTATCGCTGCCCTATTAATAACATCCGGCTTAGCAATCTGATTCCACTTCCACTCAACAACACTTATAACTTTAGGAATAATTCTCCTACTTCTTACCATGTACCAATGATGACGTGATATTATCCGAGAGGGGACCTTTCAAGGCCACCACACACCCCCAGTACAAAAAGGATTACGCTACGGAATAATTCTATTTATTACCTCCGAAGTATTCTTTTTCCTCGGATTCTTCTGAGCTTTCTACCACTCAAGTTTAGCACCGACACCAGAGCTAGGAGGATGCTGACCCCCTACAGGAATCACCCCACTAGACCCCTTCGAAGTGCCACTCCTTAATACAGCCGTATTACTAGCATCAGGGGTTACAGTAACATGAGCTCACCACAGTATTATAGAAGGCGAACGAAAACAAGCTATTCAATCTTTAACTTTAACCATTTTACTAGGACTTTATTTTACCGCACTTCAAGCCATAGAATACTACGAAGCGCCATTTACAATCGCAGACGGAGTCTACGGCTCAACATTCTTCGTAGCCACAGGATTTCATGGACTACACGTTATTATTGGATCAACTTTCTTAGCAGTATGTCTTCTACGCCAAATCCAATACCACTTTACATCCGAACACCACTTTGGCTTCGAAGCCGCTGCCTGATACTGACACTTTGTTGACGTAGTATGACTATTCCTCTACGTGTCTATCTATTGATGAGGCTCATAATCTTTCTAGTATTAAAGTCAGTACAAGTGACTTCCAATCACACAGTCTTGGTTAAACCCCAAGGAAAGATAATGAATATTATTATAACCATTTTAATTATTACAGTAGCCTTATCCCTAATTTTAGCTACTGTATCTTTTTGACTACCACAAATAAACCCAGACGCAGAGAAACTATCACCATACGAGTGCGGGTTTGACCCACTAGGATCCGCCCGACTACCATTCTCCTTACGCTTCTTCCTGGTAGCAATCCTATTTCTCCTGTTTGATCTAGAAATTGCCCTTCTTCTCCCACTACCTTGAGGAGACCAACTCTACAACCCCACCAAAACATTCTTCTGAGCCACAACCGTCCTAATTTTATTAACACTAGGACTAATCTATGAATGAACTCAAGGTGGCTTAGAATGAGCAGAATAGGGAGTTAGTCCAAAACTAAGACCTCTGATTTCGGCTCAGAAGACCGTGGTTTAACTCCACGACCCCCTTATGACACCCGTACATTTTAGCTTTACCTCAGCATTTATTCTAGGCCTAATAGGACTAGCATTTCACCGAACCCACCTTCTCTCAGCCCTCCTATGCTTAGAAGGAATAATATTATCTTTGTTTATTGCACTCGCCCTATGAGCACTACAATTTGAATCCACAGGATTTTCAACAGCCCCTATACTACTCCTAACCTTTTCTGCCTGCGAAGCAAGCACTGGCTTAGCACTACTAGTTGCTACTGCTCGCACTCACGGAACTGACCGTCTACAAAACCTCAATCTCCTACAATGTTAAAAGTATTAATCCCCACAATTATACTATTCCCAACAATCTGACTAACTTCCCCTAAATGACTGTGAACAACCACAACTACACACAGCCTCCTAATTGCTTTCATTAGCCTAACATGACTAAAATGGACATCCGAAACCGGATGAAGCTCCTCCAATATATATCTGGCCACAGACCCATTATCAACCCCACTCCTAGTACTAACATGTTGATTACTTCCACTTATAATCCTAGCCAGCCAAAACCACATTAATCCAGAACCAATTAGCCGACAGCGCCTATATATTACACTCCTTGCCTCACTACAAACCTTCTTAATTATAGCATTTGGCGCTACAGAAATTATTATATTCTACATTATATTTGAAGCCACACTTATCCCAACCCTTATTATTATTACTCGATGAGGAAATCAAACCGAACGACTCAATGCAGGAACCTACTTCCTATTTTACACTTTAGCCGGATCACTCCCACTTTTAGTTGCCCTACTCCTCCTCCAACAATCCACTGGAACACTATCAATATTGGTACTTCAATACTCACAACCCCTACAACTCAACTCCTGAGCCCACATAATCTGATGGGCCGGCTGCCTAATCGCATTTTTAGTCAAAATACCATTGTACGGGGTTCACTTGTGATTACCAAAAGCACATGTAGAAGCCCCTGTAGCAGGATCAATAGTCCTAGCTGCAGTCCTACTAAAACTCGGCGGATACGGAATAATACGTATAATAGTAATACTAGATCCCCTATCAAAAGAGCTAGCCTATCCATTCATCATTTTAGCCCTCTGAGGCATTATCATGACAGGATCAATCTGCCTCCGACAAACAGACCTAAAGTCTCTAATTGCCTACTCATCTGTAAGTCATATAGGACTAGTGGCAGGAGGAATCCTAATCCAAACCCCATGGGGATTTTCAGGAGCAATCATTCTAATAATTGCCCACGGACTAGTATCCTCAGCACTATTCTGCCTGGCCAACACAGCATACGAACGAACCCACAGCCGAACAATAATCCTTGCCCGAGGACTACAAATGATTTTTCCCCTAACCGCAATATGATGATTTATTGCCAACCTGGCTAACCTAGCCCTCCCTCCACTACCTAACCTAATAGGAGAACTCATGATCATCACAACATTATTTAATTGATCCCCATGAACAATTCTACTCACCGGACTAGGGACATTAATTACAGCCGCCTACTCCTTATACATATTTCTCATGTCACAACGAGGACCAACACCAAACCACATCATAGGACTCCAACCATTCCACACCCGAGAACACCTGCTAATAACCCTACATCTAATTCCCGTTATCCTACTAGTAACAAAACCAGAACTTATATGAGGATGATGCTATTGTAAGTATAGTTTCAACCAAAACATTAGATTGTGATTCTAAAAATAGGAGTTAAAACCTCCTTACTCACCGAGGGAGAACAGAAAATAGTAAGCACTGCTAATCCTTACGCCCATGGTTAAAATCCATGGCTTCCTTAAGCTTTTAAAGGATAACAGTTCATCCATTGGTCTTAGGAACCAAAAACTCTTGGTGCAAATCCAAGTAAAAGCTAAAATGACACTAATAATACACTCATCGCTTCTCCTAATCTTTTTCATCTTAACTTACCCATTATTCAATATGCTAAGCTCTGATCAACAAGAATCTGACATAAAAATAGTCAAAACTGCCGTCAGCTCTGCATTCTTCACCAGCCTACTACCACTTATAGTTTTTCTAAACCTAAAAACAGAAGGCATCATTACGAATTGACAATGAATAAACACCCAAACATTTGACGTAAACATTAGCCTTAAATTTGATCACTACTCCTTAATCTTTGTCCCAATTGCCCTATATGTTACCTGGTCAATTCTAGAATTTGCATTATGGTATATACACTCTGACCCTAATATTAATCGATTTTTCAAATACTTACTCACATTCTTAGTAGCCATAATTATTTTAGTCACAGCCAACAACATATTCCAACTATTTATTGGCTGAGAGGGAGTAGGAATTATATCATTTCTACTTATTGGGTGATGACACGGACGAGCAGATGCTAACACAGCAGCCCTCCAAGCTGTTATTTACAACCGAACAGGGGATATTGGGCTAATCTTAACCATGGCCTGATTTGCAATAAACCTTAATTCCTGGGAAATCCAACAAATTTTTACCTTATCGAAAAACTTCAATATAACAATTCCTCTAATAGGACTTATCTTAGCAGCAACAGGAAAATCGGCCCAATTCGGCCTACATCCTTGACTCCCTTCTGCCATGGAGGGCCCTACGCCAGTATCCGCCCTACTCCACTCCAGCACCATGGTCGTTGCAGGAATCTTCCTACTAATTCGTCTTCACCCCTTAATAGAAAACAACAACCTAGCACTAACAATTTGCCTCTGCTTAGGAGCACTCACCACACTATTTACAGCTACTTGTGCCTTGACCCAAAATGACATCAAAAAAATCGTAGCTTTCTCAACATCCAGCCAACTAGGCCTAATAATAGTCACAATTGGGCTAAACCAGCCACAACTAGCATTTCTCCACATTTGCACACACGCATTCTTTAAAGCCATACTATTCTTATGCTCCGGATCAATTATCCACAGCCTAAATGATGAACAAGACATCCGAAAAATAGGAGGCCTCCACAACTTAATACCTGCCACTTCAACCTACCTTACAATTGGTAGCTTAGCACTAACAGGAACCCCATTCCTAGCCGGATTCTTCTCAAAAGATGCTATTATTGAAGCCCTAAACACCTCTTACCTTAACGCCTGAGCCCTAACCCTTACACTAATTGCCACATCATTTACCGCAGTCTACAGCTTCCGAGTAGTATTCTTCGTAACTATGGGATCTCCCCGATTCCTGCCACTATCCCCCATCAACGAGAATAATCCACTAGTAATCAACCCAATCAAACGACTTGCCTGAGGAAGCATTATTGCAGGACTAATCATCACACAAAACTTCCCACCAATGAAAACACCAATTATAACAATACCAACTACCCTAAAAATAGCAGCCCTCATAGTAACAATCGCAGGCCTATTAATAGCCATAGAACTAACCAATATAACAAGCAAACAAGTAAAAATTACCCCAATAATTCCCGCACATCACTTTTCAAATATATTAGGATTCTTCCCTGCAATTACTCACCGACTTCTCCCAAAGCTTAAGCTCACCCTAGGACAATCAACCGCCACCCAACTCGACAAAACATGACTCGAAGCCATTGGACCAAAAGGTTTAGCACTAACTCAGATAACTATAGCAAAACTTACAAATGACACCTCACAAGGAATAATTAAAACATACCTAACCATTTTTCTCCTAACCTTCACTTTAGCTATCACCCTAACCCTCCTCTAAACCGCACGAAGACTTCCACGACTTAAACCACGAGTAATTTCCAACACAACAAGCAAAGTTAAAAGCAATACCCAAGCACAAATAACCAACATAATTCCACCAGACGAATATATTACAGCCACACCACTAATATCACCCCGCAAGACAGAAAATTCTTTCAACCCGTCCACAACCACCCATGAACCCTCATATCAACCCCCTCAAAATAACTCCGCCGCCAAACCAACCCCTAATAAATAAACTAAAACATAGCCCAATACAGAACGACTGCCCCAAGCCTCTGGAAAAGGCTCAGCAGCTAAAGCTGCCGAATAGGCAAAAACTACAAGCATCCCCCCTAAATAAATTAAAAAAAGGACTAATGATAAAAAAGAGCCCCCATGACCAGCCAAAACCCCACACCCAACCCCAGCTGCAACAACCAAACCAAGCGCAGCAAAGTATGGCGTAGGATTAGAAGCAACAGCAACTAAACCTATAACCAAAGCCACCAATAATAAAAACATAAAATAGGTCATAATTCCTGCTCAGACTTTAACTGAGACCAATGACTTGAAGAACCATCGTTGTTGTTCAACTACAAGAACTATTTATGGCAAGCCTACGAAAAACACACCCTCTAATTAAAATCGCTAATGACGCGCTAGTTGATTTACCCGCACCATCCAACATCTCAGTATGATGAAACTTCGGGTCCCTCCTAGGATTATGTCTAGCTACTCAAATCCTAACCGGCCTATTCCTAGCTATACACTACACCTCAGATATCTCAACCGCATTCTCATCAGTAACCCACATCTGCCGAGACGTAAACTACGGTTGACTAATCCGCAATGTACACGCCAACGGAGCATCATTCTTCTTCATCTGCATCTACATGCACATTGCCCGAGGCCTATATTACGGGTCGTATCTTTATAAAGAAACCTGAAACATCGGTGTAATTCTCCTGCTGCTAGTCATAATGACAGCCTTCGTCGGATATGTCCTCCCATGAGGTCAAATATCCTTTTGAGGCGCTACAGTAATTACAAACCTTCTATCCGCCGTACCATACATAGGAGATATGCTAGTTCAATGAATCTGAGGTGGATTTTCAGTAGACAACGCAACACTAACGCGATTCTTCGCATTCCACTTCCTTCTACCATTCATTATTGCTGCCATAACCATCCTACATCTCCTCTTCCTCCACGAGACAGGATCAAATAATCCAGTTGGTTTAAATTCAGACGCGGACAAAATCTCTTTCCACCCATACTTCACATACAAAGACCTACTTGGATTCGTAATTATACTTCTAGCTCTCACTCTACTAGCATTATTTTCCCCCAACCTATTAGGAGACCCAGAAAACTTCACCCCCGCTAATCCCCTAGTCACCCCTCCACATATTAAACCAGAATGATACTTCCTATTTGCCTATGCCATTCTACGATCAATCCCAAATAAACTTGGGGGTGTCCTTGCATTACTGTTCTCCATCCTAGTACTAATAATAGTACCACTACTACACACCTCAAAACAACGAGGACTAACATTCCGTCCAATCACCCAATTTCTATTTTGAACCTTAGTAGCAGACATAGTCATCTTAACATGAATTGGAGGTATACCAGTAGAACATCCATTTATTATTATTGGGCAAATTGCATCCGTCTTATACTTTGCATTATTCCTAATTTTTATTCCCCTAGCAGGATGATTGGAAAACAAAACACTAGAATGAGCTTGCCCTAGTAGCTTAACCTAAAAGCATCGGTCTTGTAATCCGAAGATCGGAGGTTGAATTCCTCCCTAGCGCCCAGAAAAAAGAGATTCTAACTCTCACGACTGACTCCCAAGGCCAGAGTTCTAAACTAAACTATTTTCTGAAGGTAATCACCCCTTACGGCCCAATATAGAATATTACACCAATGTATTAATACATGTATGTACATCACCAACTCATTATTTTAACCACAAAGCAGGTACTAACTTATCAGACAATGCATAAAGCATAATATTAAGACTCACAAATGAGATGTTTTAACTTGAGTTATAGGTCTTTCCCTAAAAAATCGATCTCAAATTTTTCCTTGGAGGATCAACTGGGTTTTTAGTAGAACATATTATGTAGTAAGAGACCACCAACTAATTTATATAAAGGTATATAATGCATGATAGAATCAGGGACAATAATTGTGGGGGTCACACAATATGAACTATTACTGGCATCTGGTTCCTATTTCAGGAACATAACTGTGTTACTCCACCTTCGGATAACTATATCTGGCATCTGATTAATGGTGTTATGCACATGTCTCGTTACCCACCATGCCGGGCACTCTTTTATATGCATAACGTATCTTTTTTTGGTTTCTTTTCACTTGGCATTTCAGAGTGCAGGCTCAAAAGTTAATCAAGGTGGAACATTTTACTTGTATGTGATATTAAATATTAATTATCGTAAGACATAATTTAATAGTTACATATAATTGAATCAAGTGCATACATACTTATTTCTTACTCAACTATTCTATATATACCCCCCTTACCCCCCACGCAATCCTGCTATCCTTACCAAAACCCCCAAAACCAAAAAGAACTCAAGAATGTGCAAGCCAATGAGCCATGGTATAAATTGATATATATATATATATATATGTATATATATATATACATCAGTTTTATTTTACCCGCTCGCCAGCAGCCTAAAAACCCCTACTGAAAATTTATGAAAATAATTCAACACTAAATATTCTAACATTATTATTTA